GCGAGAAAATCACTCGTTTGATCGAGTATGCTACCAAGAGCTTTCTCCCTCTTATTCTAGTGTGTGCTTCCGGAGGAGCACGGATGCAAGAAGGAAGTTTGAGCTTAATGCAAATGGCTAAAATATCTTCTGCTTTATATGATTATCAATTAAATAAAAAGTTATTCTATGTATCAATCCTTACATCTCCCACTACTGGTGGGGTGACAGCGAGTTTTGGTATGTTGGGGGATATCATTATTGCTGAACCCAATGCCTACATTGCATTTGCGGGGAAACGAGTAATTGAACAAACATTGAATAAGACAGTACCGGAAGGTTCACAAGCGGCTGAATATTTATTCCAAAAGGGTTTATTCGACCAAATCGTACCACGTAATCCTTTAAAAGGTGTTCTGAGTGAGTTATTTCAACTCCATGCTTTCTTTCCCTTGAAAAAAAATCAACAAGTGGAATGTTAGGTTCAATTAGTTTATTGGTAACGAACAAGTAGTTAGTTTATTGGAATTATGGAATTAAAATCAAAATACGAAAAGTTAAATTTTCTTTGGTGACATAAGACCCAATTGTAGAGCGAATCAAGAGAGAATCAAAAGTTTCGTGATTTTTTTGCGATATCCCTTTTTAGTCATATTAATGATTAGTAATCAGAAAGCCAGTCTTTATCAATAAACAAGACAAGAGTGCTACTTTTGCCTTTCGCGGATTTCGGGGAAGGCAAAAATTTGCACCCTCTCCTTATACTTATGTATATAGAAAAAATTGTCTCTATATAGAGTCTTGCATCCTTCTATAATATAATTTACCGAGAATCGTCATTATTACTAATAAAACCTGTTGGATCATTCATATCATATAGTTTATGTAGAAAGCTAAAAAAAACGAAGCCCATTTAGTTAGTTCTATCCTCTTTGCACTTATTCTATACTCAATTATTATATATATATATTCACTTATATTAGAGTCTAATTTATTCCAAATAGAATTATTTTATTCTAAAATACCTTATATAACAATTATAACAAGTACAAATCTTAAATCGAGGTATCCAGTCTATGACAACTCTCAACTTACCCTCTATTTTTGTGCCCTTAGTGGGCCTAGTTTTTCCGGCAATGGCAATGGCTTCTTTATTTCTTCATATTCAAAAAAACAAGATTTTTTAGATCCGATGGGATGAAATCTCATTGATTTTTTTTTTTCAAGACTTAGATTTAGATCATATCACAGATATCTATTTAGTATACTATGATCTAAAATATGATCTAAGGTGTGGCTTCCTACGAAGACTCCTAAAGATTCACATTAGAATAAGCCTAGTTGATGAGAGTTCCTTCGGAAACAAAAAAAAGAGTAAAGTCAAATTTATTTTGTTTATTCTTTCACTTCCAATAAAATACAACTGGATCTAGTATGAGTTGGCGATCAGAACAGCTATGGATAGAACTTATAACAGGGTCTCGAAAAATAAGTAATTTCGGTTGGGCCTGTATCCTTTTTTTAGGTTCAGTAGGATTTTTATTGGTTGGAACTTCCAGTTATCTTGGTAGGAATTTGATATCTTTATTTCCATATCATCAAATCTCTTTTTTTCCCCAAGGGATCGTGATGTCTTTCTATGGTATCGCGGGTCTCTTTATTAGTTCCTATTTGTGGTGCACAATTGCGTGGAATGTGGGTAGTGGTTATGATCGATTCGATAGAAAGGGGGGAATAGTGTGTATTTTTCGTTGGGGATTTCCTGGAAAGAATCGTCGCATTTTCCTCCGATTCCTTATGAAAGATATTCAGTCCATAAGAATAGAAGTTAAAGAGGGTATTTATGCCCGCCGTGTTCTTTATATGGAAATCCGCGGCCAGGGGGACATTCCCTTGACTCGTACTGATGAGAATTTGACTCCACGCGAAATTGAACAAAAAGCTGCGGAATTAGCCTATTTCTTGCGCGTACCGATTGAAATCTTTTGAAAAAGAAACTAACTAAATGTTTTCTCATCAAAAGGAAAAGGCTTGGGAATCCTCTTTTTTTATAATATAAGAGGACTCATTGTAGCCAAACCGGATCAGACATATATTATATAGAACAGCTCTAAACCAAAACGGCTTTGTCCGCAAAAAAGTTTGATGCGTAATATAATATGGAAATCCGCGCAACTTAATTCAGTACCAAAAAAAGTCAAAAATGACTGGAATTCTGTCTTGTTTTGGCACTCTTTTTTGATCATCACACCTTTTTTATAATTTTTTCAACGAGTTGTGGGCTCAGGGGGTTTATTTCGTCTTGAAACGGGATTGGCTCATTTTAATTCGTTCGTTCGGGTATCCATCGTCGGGGAAAAACAATTTCAAAGTTAACTAATTTTAGGTATCTGAAAAAAAAAAATGAGTATTCCTTTTTCGAAATGGTCTTATTCTATTTATGTATTCTTTGTAGGATCAGGGGCTAAACACTGAATCACAAAAAAAGGGGGGGTTCATATCTTGTAATAGAACTCACGCTTGATCGAAAGAGTAGATCACATAGAATCGATGAATAGGGTGGGTTCATTAATAATTCAAAGATGAAAAAAAATGTCAAAAAAAAAAGAATTGACTCCCCTTATATATCTTGCATCTATAGTATTTTTACCCTGGTTGATCTCTCTTTTATTTCAAAAAAGTATGGAATCTTGGATTACAAATTGGTGGAATACTAGGAAATATGAAATTTTTTTGAATCATATTCAAGAAAAGAGTCTTCTAGAAAAATTCATAGAATTAAAGGAACTTTTCTTGTTGGAAGAAATGATAAAGGAATTTTCGGAGACACATCCTCAAAAATGGAATATAGGGATACAAAAAGAAACAATCCAATTGATCAAGATGCATAATGAGAATCGTATTCATACGATTTTACACTTCTCGACAAATCTAACCTATTTTGTTATTCTAAGTGGTTATTCTCTTCTGGGTAATAAAGAACTTATTCTTTTTAACTCTTGGGTTCAAGAATTCTTATATAACTTAAGTGATACAATCAAAGCTTTTTCTATTCTTTTATTAACCGATTTATGTATCGGATTCCATTCACCCCACGGTTGGGAACTTCTGCTTAGCTTTGTGTACAAAGATTTTGGGTTTGCTTATAATGATAAAATTATATCGGGTCTTGTTTCCACTTTTCCAGTCATTATAGATACAATTTTCAAATATTGGATTTTCCGGTATTTAAATCGTATATCTCCGTCACTTGTAGTGATTTATCATTCGATGAATGATTGAAAAACGGTCCACTGTAATCTTAATCCAATTCTACTATTTGTTACTGTCTAACATCGGAAAAGCACATTCAAAATAATACTTACTAGTTCTATCAATCTGGGGGGATTTTCCTAATATTGCAGTTAAATGAGTTTAGTAAAGAGCAGAATCGTGGATAGGGAACTATACTAGCGACCTACCTAATTTATTGTAGAAATTTTCGGGATCAATGATTGGACCATGCAAACTAGAACTACCCTTTCTTGGATAAAGGAACGGATTACTGGATCTATTTCCTTATCCCTCGTGATATACATAATAACTCGGACATACATTTCAAATGCATATCCCATTTTTGCACAACAGGGTTATGAAAATCCACGAGAAGCAACTGGGCGGATTGTATGTGCCAATTGCCATTTAGCTAATAAGCCCGTGGATATTGAGGTTCCACAAGCGGTACTTCCTGATACTGTATTTGAGGCAGTTGTTCGAATTCCTTATGATATCCAAGTGAAACAAGTTCTTGCTAATGGGAAAAAGGGTGGTTTGAATGTAGGGGCTGTTCTGATTTTACCTGAAGGGTTTGAATTAGCCCCCCCGGATCGTATTTCGCCGGAGCTGAAAGAAAAGATAGGAAATCTTTCTTTTCAGAGTTATCGCCCTACTAAAAAAAATATTCTTGTGATAGGTCCTGTTCCGGGTCAGAAATATAGTGAAATTACCTTTCCTATTCTTTCTCCCGACCCTACAACTAAAAAAGATGCCCACTTCTTAAAATATCCCATATATGTAGGTGGAAACAGAGGACGGGGGCAGATTTATCCAGACGGGAGCAAGAGTAATAATACAGTTTATAATGCTACAGCAGCAGGTATAGTAACTAAAATTATACGAAAGGAAAAGGGTGGATATGAAATAATTATCGGGGATCCATCAGACGGGCGTCAAGTGGTTGATATTATTCCTCCAGGACCAGAGCTTCTTGTTTCAGAAGGTGAATCTATCAAACTTGATCAACCATTAACAAGTAATCCGAATGTGGGTGGATTTGGTCAGGGAGATGCAGAAATAGTACTTCAAGATCCATTACGTGTTCAAGGTCTTTTGTTCTTCTTGGCATCTGTGATTTTGGCACAAATCTTTTTGGTTCTTAAAAAGAAACAGTTTGAGAAAGTTCAATTGTCCGAAATGAATTTCTAGGTCTGTGAATTTATCAACATCAAGCTCGTTGAAAAAGGACAAATTTCTTTTTGAAAATTAGGTCATATATACATATATATAAAAGAAAAAAGACTGCAAAGTCTTTTGTTTACTTGTTTCTATTCTGTTTTATACTAGCTTTCAGTAATTACTTGTACACAGCACTGGTGATAGTATGTATATTGTAAATAAAAGTTTTGCAATTTATCCTTGACTTTGTTTTCAAATTGTAGTGGTATGATCAGTCATATTAAAATGTAATATAATGCATCAACGATTTTCTATTCAAATAGAAAAAATTGACTAGATACTAAACATAAAAATAAGCGGAAAATAGAAAAGAAAGAATAAATGAGGGGAACACATTTTGTTAGGACGGATTAGTCGTTTTCCTAGTCTTCGACACAAGAAAAGAATTTTATACGTCCCTTTCTTGTGTCGAAATAATAATTATTCTTGATTCTGTTCCTCAAAGATTATTATGGTTAGTTTCGATTTTTTTAGAAGTTTATCATAATATTTGTTTGTGCACAAAAAATAGTGGACAAGCAAAAAAA